TTTCTCCTCAACAAATAAGGATTTGGGCCAATAAAATCCTGCCTAATGGCGAGCTAGTTGGCGAGGTGACAAAACCCTCTACTTTTCATTACAAAACTAATAAACCAGAAAAAGATGGATTATTTTGTGAAAGAATTTTTGGGCCTATCAAAAGTGGAATTTGTGCTTGTGGAAATTATCGAGTAATCGGAGATGAAAAAGAAGCCCCGAGATTTTGTGAACAATGCGGAGTCGAATTTGTTGATTCTCGGATACGACGATATCAAATGGGCTACATTAAACTCGCGTGCCCGGTAACCCATGTATGGTATTTGAGACGTCTTCCTAGTTATATTGCGAATCTTTTAGATAAACGTCTTAAAGACTTAGAAGGCCTAGTATACGGCGATTTTTCTTTTGCTAGGCTCGTCGCTCAAAAACCCACTTTCTTACGATTACGAGGTTTATTCGAGTATGAAATTCACTCTTGTAAATACAGTATCCCGCTTTTTTTTACTACCCAAGGCTTCGATACCTTTCGAAATCGCGAGATCTCCACTGGAGCAGGTGCTATCCAAGAGCAATTAGCCGATCTAGATTTACAAATCATTCTAAATTATTCATTGTTAGAATGGAAAGAATTGGCGGAAGAAGGTCCCACAGGGAATGAATGGGAAGATCGAAAGGTTCGAAGAAGAAAAGATTTTTTGGTTAGACGCATGGGATTGGCTAAGCATTTTATTCAAACAAAGATAGAACCAGAATGGATGGTTTTGTGTCTATTACCAGTTCTTCCTCCTGAGTTGAGACCGATCATTCAGATAGATGGGGGGAAATTAATGAGTTCGGATATTAATCAACTCTATCGAAGAGTTATCATTCGGAACCATAGTCTTCGAAAGCTATTAATAATAAGTCGATTTTCGCCAGAAGACGTAGTAAGGTGTCAGGAGAAATTGGTACAAGAAGCCGTGGATACACTTCTTGATAATGGAGTCCGCGGACAACCAACGAGGGACGGTCATAATAAAGTTTACAAGTCGTTTTCAGACGTAATTGCAGGCAAAGAGGGAAGATTTCGCGAGACTCTGCTTGGTAAACGGGTCGATTATTCAGGGCGTTCGGTCATTGTCGTTGGCCCTTCCCTTTCATTACATCGATGTGGATTGCCCCGCGAAATAGCAATAGAGCTTTTCCAGACATTTGTAATTCGTGGACTAATTAGAGAACATCTTGCTTCAAACATAGGAGTTGCTAAGAGCAAAATTCGGGAAAAAGAGCCGATTGTCTGGGAAATACTTCGGGAAGTTGTGCAGGGACATCCTGTATTGCTGAATAGAGCACCTACTCTGCATAGATTAGGCATACAGGCATTCCAGCCCATTTTAGTGGAAGGGCGTGCTATTTGTTTACATCCATTAGTTTGTAAGGGATTCAATGCAGACTTTGACGGGGATCAAATGGCCGTTCATGTGCCTTTATCTTTGGAGGCTCAAGCGGAGGCGCATTTACTTATGTTTTCTCATATGAATCTTTTGTCTCCAGCTATGGGCGATCCCATTTGCGTACCCACTCAAGATATGCTTATTGGACTCTATGTATTAACGAGCGGGAATCGTCGGGGTATTTATGTAAATAGGTATAATCCATGTAATCACAGAAACTATCAAAATGAAAGAATTGACAATACTAACTATAAGTATACGAAAGAAAAAGAACCCTTTTTTTCTAATTCCTATGATGCAATTGGAGCTTATCGGCAAAAACGAATCAATTTAGATAGTCCGTTGTGGCTCCGGTGGCGACTAGATCTACGCATTATTGCTGTAAGAGAAACTCCCGTTGAAATTCACTATGAATCTTTGGGTACCTATTATGAGATTTATGGGCACTATCTAATAGTAAGAAGTATAAAAAAAGAGAGTCTTTATATATATATTCGAACGACTGTTGGTCATATTTCTCTTTATCGAGAAATCGAAGAAGCCATACAAGGGTTTTGCCAGGTCTCTCTCTATGATTCTTAAGCTAAGTAATTCTATGAGACCGATAGAAATTCGGGTCTCCCCGGTTTAACTAGGACCTGAATTATTGCAACATTTCTACGCGAATCAAGATCGAGAAAAGGGAGTTTTCCAATCACCGACTCAAATCCATTGTCAAATCCTAAGAATATGGAGGTACTTATGGCAGAACGAGCCAATCAGGTCTTTCACAATAAAGTGATAGATGGAACTGCGATGAAACGACTTATTAGTAGATTAATAGATCACTTCGGAATGGCATATACATCACATATCTTGGATCAAGTAAAGACTCTGGGTTTCCACCAAGCTACTGCTACATCCATTTCATTAGGAATTGATGATCTTTTAACAATACCCTCTAAGAGATGGCTAGTTCAAGATGCTGAACAACAAAGTTTTATTTTGGGAAAACATTATCATTATGGGAATGTACACGCGGTAGAAAAATTACGCCAATCCATTGAGATATGGTATGCTACAAGTGAATATTTGCGACAAGAAATGACTCCTAATTTTAGGATGACCGACCCCCGGAATCCAGTCCATATAATGTCTTTTTCGGGAGCTCGAGGAAATGCATCTCAGGTACATCAATTAGTAGGTATGAGGGGATTAATGTCGGATCCCCAAGGACACATGATTGATTTACCCATTCAAAGCAATTTACGCGAAGGACTCTCTTTAACAGAATATATTATCTCGTGCTACGGAGCCCGTAAAGGAGTTGTGGATACTGCTGTACGAACAGCAGATGCTGGATATCTGACTCGCAGACTTGTTGAAGTAGTTCAACACATTGTTGTACGGCGAACAGATTGTGGCACCGTCCGGGGTATTTCTGTGAGTCCTCGAACACGAACTGGGGTGATGCAGGAAAGGTTTTTTAGCCAAACATTAATTGGTCGTGTATTAGCAGATGATATCTATATAGGTTCGCGATGCATTGCCACTAGAAATCAAGATATTGGGGGTGGACTTGTCAATCGAGTCATAACCTTTCGAGCCCAATCAATATCTATTCGAACTCCTTTTACTTGTAGAAGTACATCTTGGATCTGTCGATTTTGTTATGGCCGGAGTCCGGCTCATGGCGACCTGGTCGAATTGGGAGAAGCTGTAGGTATTATTGCAGGTCAATCTATTGGGGAACCGGGCACTCAATTAACCTTAAGAACTTTTCATACCGGCGGAGTGTTCACTGGAGGGACTGCAGAACATGTGCGAGCCCCTTCTAATGGAAAAATAAAATTCAACGAGGATTTGGTTCATCCGACACGTACACGTCATGGACATCCTGCCTTTCTATGTTCGATAGACGTGTATCTAACTATTGAGAGTGAAGATATTATACACAATGTGAGTATTCCGTCCAAAAGTTTTCTTCTAGTTCAAAACGATCAATATGTAGAATCAGAGCAAGTGATTGCTGAGATTCGCGCGGGAACAGCCACTTTGAGTTTTAAAGAGAAGGTTCGAAAACATATTTATTCTGAGTCAGAAGGCGAAATGCACTGGAATAGCGATGTGTATCATGCATCTGAAGGTAATGTTCATCTCTTACCAAAAACAAGTCATTTATGGATATTATTAGGGGAGCTGTGGAGATCCAGTCTCCTCTCCCTTTCGATCCACAAGGATCAAGATCAAATGAACGTTCATTCTCTTTCTGACAAACGACGCTCTATTTCTAACCCCTCAGTAATTAATAATCAAGCGAGGGCTAAATTCGTTAGTTCGGAGTTTTCTGGGAAAGGGGGGGGTGGGCTTCCTAATTTTTCAGAACTTAATCGAATCATATGTACGGGTCGTTCTAATCTCAGATATACGGCCATTCTCGACGAGAATTATGCTTTATTGGCAAAGAGGCGAAGAAATAGAGTCCTCCTCCCACTCCAATCGATTCAAGAACGCGAGCACGAACTAAGGCCCTCTTTGGGTATCTCAATTGAAATACCGATAAATGGTATTTTCCGTAAAAACAGTATTCTTGCGTATTTTGATGATCCGCGATATAGAAGAAAGAACTCGGGAATTGCTAAATATGAGACTATAGAAATGCCACCAATCGTCAAAAACGAGGATTTCATTCAGGATCGAGGCGTCACGGAATTAAGGTCAAAAGACCAAATACAAGTAGATCGATTTTTTTTTATTCCCGAGGAAGTGCATATCTTACCCGGATCTTCTTCTATAATGGTACGAAACAATAGCATTATTGGAGTAGATACACAAATCACTTTAAAGACAAGAAGCCGAGTAGGTGGGTTGGTCCGAGTGGAGAGAAAAAAAAAGAGAATTGAACTTAGAATTTTTTCTGGAGATATCCATTTTCCGGGAAAGACAGCAAAGATATCCCGACATAGTGACGTCTTGATACCACTAAGACCAGGAAAAACAAATTCCAAGGAATATAAAAATTTGAAAAAGTGGCTCTATATCCAAGGGATCACACTTCCCAAGAAAAAGTTTTTTGTTTTGGTTCGGCCTGTAGGCACATATGAAATAATGGAGGGTATAAATTTAGTAAGACTTTTCCCTTCGGATCTACTGCAAGAAAGAGATAATGTACAACTTCAAATTGTCAATTATATCTTTTATGCAAATGGTAAGCCAATTCGGATAATTTCGGATACAAGTATTCAATTAGTTCGGACTTGTTTAGTATTAAATTGGGGCCAAGACAAAAAAAGTTCTTCTATCGATGAGGCCTGTGCTTCCTTTGTTGAAATAAGGATAAATGGTTTGATTAAAGCTTTTCTAAGAATCGACTTAACAAAATCGCCTATTTCATATCCCATAAAAAGGAAGGATCGATCGGGTTCAGGGTTGATCTCTGAGAGTGAATCAGATCGCACCAACATCAACCCCTTTTCTTCCATTTATTCCTATTCCAAGACAAGGATTCAAGACTCTCTTAAACAAAATCAAGCACCTATCCATACGTTGTTGAATCGAACTAAGGAATCCGAATCTTTGATAATTTTGTCATCATCC